ATTTTTCAAGATCAGTCAGTTCGGACCTCCACTTAGTGTTACCTAAGCTTCATCCTGGTCATGGTTAGATCATCCGGGTTCGGGTCTGTACCGACGGACAAACGCTCTTTTAAAGCTCGCTTTCACTATGGCTCCGTTTTCTTAACCTGCCGGTCGGTACAAGTCGCCGGCTCATTCTTCAACAGGCACGCAGTTAGACGATCAGTCGTCCTTCTACTGCTTGTAGGCTTGTGGTTTCATGTGCTTTTTCACTCCCCTCCCGGGGTTCTTTTCACCTTTCCCTCACGGTACTGGTTCACTATCGGTCATCCAGTAATATTTAGCCTTACAAGGTGGTCCTTGCGGATTCACACGGAATTTCACGTGCTCCATGCTACTCGGGAGTCGAAGATTAATGACAAATTGTCAAATCAATTAATTTTTGGAGAGGTTTTGGAATACAAGACTATCACTTTCTTTGGTATAGGCTTCCACCTATTTTTTCACGTACTCAAAACAAAAATTAAACTGAATAGAATCTTTGATCCCACAACCCCAGTCAAAAGACTGGTTTAGGCTCTTCCCGTTTCGCTCGCCACTACTAAGGGAATCGTTTTTACTTTCTTTTCCTCCGGTTACTAAGATGTTTCAATTCTCCGGGTTCACTCTTTCTTCTCTATGAATTAAAGAAGAAGTTCAAGGGAGTTTCCTCATTCGGAAACCTCCGGATCAAAGCTTACTACCAGCTCCCCGGAGCGTATCGCCGGTAATCGCGTCCTTCCTCGCTTCTGGATGCCAAGGTATCCCCCACAAGCCCTTCCTTATCTTGAATTAGAAATCAAAGGAAGACTTAGCTAGAATTAGGGTGTGGAGGTAAGCGGACTCGAACCGCTGACATCTGCCGTGCAAAGGCAGCGCTCTACCAGCTGAGCTATACCCCCAGCTGGGCTATTCTGGACTTGAACCAGAGACCTCACCCTTATCAGGGGTGTGCTCTAACCAACTGAGCTAATAGCCCTTTTTTAAGGATTTATTCCTTCTAAAGAAAGGTCCTAATCGACTCTTGAACTAGATTAAATATACTAGTTCTCCTTTAAGGAGGTCATCCAGCCGCACCTTCCGGTACGGCTACCTTGTTACGACTTCACCTCGGTCACGAGTTTTACCTTCGGCATCTCCCTCTTGCGTTAGGATAATGACTTCGGGTACAACCAGCTCCCATGGTGTGACGGGCGGTGTGTACAAGGCCCGGGAACGAATTCACCGCTGTGTAGCTGACCAGCGATTACTAGCGATTCCACCTTCATGCAGGCGAGTTGCAGCCTGCAATCCGAACTTAGAGTAAGTTTCAAAGATTAGCTCACCTTCGCAGGTTGGCAACTTATTGTCTTACCCATTGTAGGACGTGTGTAGCCCAGGATGTAAGGGGCATGATGACTTGACGTCGTCCTCACCTTCCTCCGGTTTGTCACCGGCAGTCTTTCTAGACAAATGAACTAGAAACAAGGGTTGCGCTCGTTGCGGGACTTAACCCAACATCTCACGACACGAGCTGACGACAGCCATGCACCACCTGTATAAGCAGATAGAAGTTCCCCTTTCAGGAAACCTCACTTATAGCAAATCCTGGTAAGGTTCTTCGCGTTGCATCGAATTAAACCACATCCTCCACCGCTTGTGCGGGCCCCCGTCAATTCCTTTGAGTTTCACTCTTGCGAGCGTACTCCCCAGGCGGGATACTTAACGCGTTAGCTAAGACACTGGACGGGTCGATACGCCCAACATCGAGTATCCATCGTTTACGGCTAGGACTACTGGGGTATCTAATCCCATTTGCTCCCCTAGCTTTCGTCTCTGAGTGTCAGTAATAGCCCAGTAGAGTGCCTTCGCCATCGGTGTTCTTTCCAATATCTACGCATTTCACCGCTCCACTGGAAATTCCCTCTACCCCTACTATACTCAAGTTTCCCAGTTTCCAATGCTGAATTGAGGTTGAGCCTCAAGGTTTAACAGTGGACTTAAGAAACCACCTGCAGACGCTTTACGCCCAGTAATTCCGGATAACACTTGCATCCTCCGTCTTACCGCGGCTGCTGGCACGGAGTTAGCCGATGCTTCGTCTCCTAAGTAACGTCAGATCTTCCTCCTTAGGTAACAGAGGTTTACAACTCAGTAAGCCTTCTTCCCTCACGCGGTATTGCTCTGTCAGGCTTTCGCCCATTGCAGAAAATTCCTCACTGCTGCCTCCCGTAGGAGTCTGGACCGTGTCTCAGTTCCAGTGTGGCTGATCGTCCTCTCAGACCAGCTACTGATCGTCGCCTTGGTAGGCCTTTACCCCACCAACTAGCTAATCAGCCGCGAGCTTCTCTTTAGGCAGATTTCTCTGTTTGACCCGAAGGCATATGGAGTTTTAGCAGGTGTTTCCCCCTGTTATCCTCCTCCTAAAGGCGAATTCTCACGTGTTACTCACCCGTCCGCCACTGAATATAGCCGAAGCTAAATTCCGTATGACTTGCATGTGTAAAGCATACCGCCAGCGTTCATCCTGAGCCAGGATCAAACTCTTCGTAGGATCTCCTTGTTCTTTCTCCGCCCCTACTTAGTTAGGACCTTCGCGGGTATTTACCCACTAAGTTTAGTAGCAGGGTGTGGAATAGACTCCACGAAATAAACATTATCACGAACTATAATACTTTGTCAAGTTCAGCTTTTTCATTCAAAAGTCTCATCTAATATATTTTGATTTATTACCCTTTAATTGTTTTAAATCTATGACTAGATTATTACCTTAGTCGTTGGTATAATATAACTAAACAACTAACAGACTTATGATTAAAAATAGGATAAAATATTTAAACCGAGTTTTAAAAAAGTCTTAGGAGATTGAGTATGAACTATTTTTATAAAAAAATAATGCAAATTGATTCGTTATATAATCAAGTTCAATTAGAGACATTTTCTTATAGTCAAGAGTGGTCAGAAGAACCCAATAAAGGTGAAGAAAAAGTAAAAACGATTAATTCTGAAAAAGAAGATGAAAATCTAACAAAAGAGGCATCAGATAAAAATGATGTTATGAAGGCTGATTTTGCTATAACTATGACTGGTCAAATTGTAGTAACAGCAGGAACTGTTGCTCGTGTCGTAGCAGAATGGACAGGGTTACCTCTAACAAATTTTAGCCAAGATGAGAAGGTTCGATTTCGTGGTTTAGGCCCCGAATTAAGTGGTAGCATTATTGGTCAACCTAGAGCCATCCAAGTTATATCAAAATCATTACTTCGTTATGCTGCTGGGATGCGAAATCCAGATCGTCCAATAGGTAGCTTCTTACTAATAGGCCCAACAGGAGTTGGCAAAACGGAACTTACAAAAAAGATAGCTGAATATCTTTTCGGATCACAAAGATCACTTATTCGTTTAGATATGTCTGAATATATGGAGAAACATACAGTTTCAAGGTTGATTGGTTCACCTCCAGGTTATGTAGGTTATGAAGAGGGTGGGCAATTAACCGATGCTGTCTTAACAAAACCATATTCAATTGTTTTATTTGATGAGATGGAAAAAGCTCATCCAGATGTATTTAATTTATTACTTCAAATTCTAGATGATGGTATACTATCTGATAGTAATGGTAGACTAGTTTCATTTGCTAATACAATTATCTTTTTAACTTCTAATATGGGAGCTGATACGATATTAACTTTTTGTGATAATCATCCATCAAGAACTGATGCGAATGAAACAGAACTTAAAAAAGAATTAATGCCGATATTAGAAACTCGATTTCGTCCAGAATTTTTAAATCGATTGGATGAAATCGTAGTTTTTTATCCCTTGAATCAAGATAGCATCAATGATATTGCATTCTTAATGCTTCAAGATGTCGACGATAGACTTGCGGAAAAGGGATATTCTTTTTTAATCACTAGTAGACTGCTGAATTTGATTCGTCGAGAAGGGTTTAATCCTGCTTATGGAGCACGCCCACTGCGTCGAACAATCACCAAGTGGGTTGAAGATCCGATTTCAGAAACTTTATTACTCGATCATCCAAAACTTGAATCTGGTTGTACTCTTTTGGTAGATTTAGATAATCCACAATCGCCTAAAGCAAGTCAAGTTTTAGTGCTAAACCCTGATGATGTTAAAGCACTACGTAATCCTGCTGAAATCCTAAAATCAGCTTCAAAACAAAGTGTTTCAAACGATGAATCCTAATTTTCTTAATTAAATTTTCTTGGTTTTCCCTTTCATACCGAAGTTTGAAGTCTAAAATTTACATATGATAAGACCCTTCCTTCCTTTTTCTCTTTTCGCTGCTTTTTTACCGTTAGTTCCTGCTTTAGCAATTGAGCTAGACGAAGCAACTCGTACAGTTCGTGCGAATTCTCAAGGTAGTCAAGTTACATTAACACCAGAGCAAGTAAAACGTGGTAAAAGGCTTTTTAATGCTTCATGTGGCCAATGCCATGTTGGTGGATTAACAAAAACAAATCCAAACGTAGGCTTAGACCTAGAATCATTAAGTTTAGCAACACCGGCACGCGACAATGTAGAAGCTCTGGTAAACTATATGAAAAACCCTACAACTTATGATGGTCTAGAATCTATTGCAGAAATCCATCCTAGTATTAAGAGTGCAGATATCTTCCCAAAAATGCGTTCTTTAAGCGAAGATGATCTAGAAACTATTGCGGGTCACATCCTTATGCAACCGAAAATTGATTCGGAAAAATGGGGTGGAGGAAAAATTTATTACTAATAGTTTAATTTGTTAGAAGGCCAATCTCAACCTTCAGGAGAAATCATGAACTCAGAGAATTTAAAACGTATTTTGATGAGTGTTATTCTTTCTAGCCTTGCCCCTAGCTTAGCAATGGCAGCTGATTTAGAAAATGGTGAGCGAATCTTTAGTGCAAACTGTTCTGCTTGCCATGCAGGTGGGAACAATGTTATTATTCCAGAGAAAACATTGAAGAAAGATGTCCTTGAAGCAAATGGAATGAATAGTGTTAATGCTATCACTTATCAAGTCACAAATGGGAAAAACGCAATGCCTGCTTTTGGTGGGCGTTTAGACGATAGTGATATCGAAGACGTAGCAAATTATGTCTTATCACAGTCTGAAAAAGGTTGGGATTAATCTGTTTTAATCATTACCACTGTTTATTTTGGATTGGAAAACTCCCTCCCGATTAACGGGCGCCGGATGGAGTGTTTTCGATCCTGAAGGTAAGATATCTCCTTCATTTTCATCCAAATTCATTATTATTTACTTCTCATGACGCAAACCCCATTACAATCTCCTCTTGTCGACTTTAATGTAGTTGACACAAACTTTGAGAAGTGGGCAAAACCAGGACAGTTTTCGCGTACCCTTTCGAAAGGTCCAAAAACAACCACTTGGATATGGAATCTCCACGCGGATGCTCACGATTTTGACACTCAAACAAGCTCTTTACAAGATGTATCACGTAAAATCTTTGGAGCCCATTTTGGTCAGCTTGCTGTAATTTTCTTATGGCTAAGTGGGATGCATTTTCACGGAGCTTACTTTTCAAACTATCTTGGATGGTTAAGTAATCCAACTGGAGTTAAACCAAGTGCACAAATCGTTTGGCCGATTGTTGGACAAGAAATCTTAAATGCTGATGTTGGAGGAAATTTCCAAGGTGTGCAAATTACATCTGGTTTTTTCCAACTTTGGCGTGCAGAAGGGATAACAAGTGAAGTTGAACTTTATGCAACTGCTATTGGTGGATTAGTAGCTTCTTTATTAATGCTTATAGGCGGATGGTTCCATTTCCATAAGGCAGCACCAAAATTAGAATGGTTCCAAAATGCTGAATCAATGTTAAATCATCATTTGGCTGGTTTACTTGGTTTAGGATCGCTTGCATGGGCAGGTCACCAAATTCACGTAGCTCTGCCTATTAATAAACTATTAGATTTAGGTGTAAGCCCTGAGGAAATTCCACTTCCTTACGAGTTTATTACAAACCGTGATTTAATTGCACAAATTTATCCAAGCTTTGCTAAAGGACTATTGCCTTTCTTTACACTACAATGGGGTGAGTATTCAGACTTTTTAACTTTCAAAGGCGGTTTAAACCCGGTTACAGGTGGATTATGGCTTACAGATACTGCTCACCATCATTTGGCTATTGCAGTACTGTTTATTGTTGCTGGTCATATGTATCAAACTAATTGGTCTTTAGGCCATCGTATAAAGACCATCCTTGAAGCACATAAAGGACCGTTCACTGGTGAAGGTCATAAAGGACTTTATGAAATTTTAACTACTTCATGGCATGCTCAATTAGCAATTAACCTTGCTTTATTTGGCTCGTTAAGTATTATTGTTGCTCATCATATGTATTCAATGCCACCATATCCTTATCTGGCTATTGATTACGCAACTCAATTATCTCTATTTACACACCATGTGTGGATAGGAGGATTTTGTGTTTGTGGTGCAGCAGCGCATGCTGCGATCTTCTTTGTGCGTGATTATAACCCTGCGAACAATTACAATACCTTGATTGAAAGAACATTACGTCATCGTGATGCTATTATTTCACATTTGAACTGGGTTTGTATTTTCTTAGGTTGTCACTCGTTTGGATTATATATCCATAACGATACTATGAGAGCACTTGGTAGAAGCCAAGATATGTTCTCAGATCGTGCTATTGTTTTAAAACCTATTTTCGCTGACTTTATCCAACATATACAAACAGTTGTACCTTCTATCACTGCACCTAATGCATTAACAACTGCTAGTTATGCCTTTGGTGGAGATACAATTACAGTTGGTTCGAAGATTGCGCTTGCTCCAATTCCTTTAGGGACTGCTGATTTTTTAGTGCATCATATTCATGCATTTACAATCCATGTAACTGTTTTGATTTTATTGAAAGGTGTACTTTTTGCTAGAAATTCAAGACTAATACCAGATAAAGCTACGTTAGGATTTAGATTCCCGTGTGATGGCCCTGGTCGTGGTGGTACTTGTCAAGTTTCAAGTTGGGACCATGTTTTCCTTGGTTTATTCTGGATGTATAATTCACTATCAGTAGTACTTTTCCACTTTAGTTGGAAAATGCAATCAGATGTTTGGGGAACTGTATCACCAACAGGAGCTGTATCGCATATAACCGGTGGAAACTTTGCTCAAAGTGCGATTACAATCAATGGATGGCTTCGTGATTTCCTATGGTCACAAGCTGCACAGGTAGTACAATCTTATGGATCTCCATTATCTGCCTATGGATTAATCTTCCTTGGTGCGCATTTTATATGGGCATTTAGTTTAATGTTCCTTTTCAGTGGACGCGGCTATTGGCAAGAACTTATTGAGTCAATTGTTTGGGCACATAATAAAGTAAAAGTTGCACCTGCAATTCAACCTAGAGCACTAAGTATTACACAGGGACGTGCTGTTGGTTTAGCACACTATCTTCTTGGTGGTATTGGAACAACTTGGTCATTCTTCTTAGCGCGTATTATTTCAGTAGGCTAAGCTTTAATAAAGAAAATATGGTTTATAAATTTCCTAAATTTAGTCAAGCTCTAGCAGAAGATCCATCAACACGGAGAATCTGGTACGGGATTGCAACAGCTCACGATTTTGAGAGCCACGATGCGATGACAGAATCAAAACTGTATCAACGTATCTTCGCATCACATTTTGGCCACATAGCAATTATTTTCTTATGGACTGCAGGGAACTTGTTCCACGTTGCATGGCAAGGAAACTTTGAAACTTGGATATTAAATCCACTTAAAGTAAAACCTATCGCTCATGCTATTTGGGACCCACACTTTGGTGAAGTTGCATACAAAGCATTCTTAAAAACAAATGCACCTGCAAATATCGCTCTTTCTGGCGTTTATGAATGGTGGTATACAATAGGCCTAAGATCTAATAATGAACTTTACGCCAGTTCACTTTTCCTAATTATTTTGGCGGGAGTTTTCTTATTTGCAGGATGGTTACACTTACAACCATCCTTTAAGCCAAGCTTATATTGGTTTAAAGCAAATGAATATCGATTAAACCATCATTTATCAGGTTTATTCGGTGTTAGCTCTTTAGCGTGGACTGGTCACCTAGTACACGTTGCAATACCAGAAGCTCGAGGAACACATGTTGGTTGGGATAATTTCTTAACAACACCTCCTCATCCAGCAGGTTTAGCACCATTCTTTAGCGGTGATTGGAAGGTTTATGCTCAGAATCCTGATTCTGCATCACATATCTTTAGTTCGGCGGATGGTGCAGGAACAGCAATTCTTACATTCCTTGGTGGTTTCCACCCGCAAACAAAATCGTTATGGTTAACAGATATTGCACATCACCATCTAGCTATTGCGGTTTTATTCATTGTTGCAGGCCACATGTATCGTACCAATTGGTTGATGGGGCACAACATGAAAGCTATCCTAGAAGCTCATCGTCCACCTACAGGAAGATTAGGGGCTGGTCATGTTGGATTGTATGAAACTATTACAAACTCGTTACATTTCCAATTAGGTTTAGCTTTAGCATGTTTAGGGGTTGCAACTTCTCTAACTGCGCAGCATATTTATGCTTTAACACCTTACGCGTTTTTAGCAAAAAATTACGCAACCCAAGCTGCTTTATACACACATCACCAATACATTGCAGGTTTCTTGATGGTTGGGGCTTTTGCACACGGAGCAATCTTCTTTGTACGTGATTATGATCCCGCTATTAACACAAGAAATGGTGAAAAAAATGTGTTGGCACGAATGCTAGAACACAAAGAAGCTATAATTTCACATTTAAGCTGGGTAAGCTTATTCCTAGGATTCCATACACTAGGTTTATATATCCATAATGATGTTGTTGTTGCTTTTGGACAGCCGGAAAAACAAATTCTAGTAGAACCTCTTTTTGCAGAATGGATTCAGGCTGCATCAGGAAAGACTTTCTATAACTTTGATTTACTATTATCGTCTCAGACTAGTAGTGCTACAATAGCAGGGAGTCAATTATGGTTACCTGGTTGGTTAAATGCAATTAATGACGATTCTAACTCTTTGTTTTTAACGATTGGACCTGGAGATTTTCTAGTTCACCATGCAATTGCGTTAGGTTTACATACAACAACGCTTATCTTAGTAAAAGGTGCATTAGATGCGCGTGGTTCGAAACTTATGCCTGATAAGAAAGACTTTGGGTATAGTTTCCCTTGTGACGGACCAGGACGTGGAGGTACATGCGATATTTCAGCATGGGATGCCTTCTATCTAGCAATGTTCTGGATGTTAAATACAATTGGATGGGTTACGTTCTATTGGCATTGGAAACACCTTACTTTATGGCAAGGAAATCAATCTCAGTTTAACGAATCATCTAGTTACCTTATGGGATGGTTACGTGACTATCTTTGGTTAAATTCATCACCATTAATTAATGGTTATAATCCGTTAGGAATGAATTCACTATCGGTTTGGGCATGGATGTTCCTATTTGGTCACTTAGTATGGGCAACAGGATTTATGTTCTTAATTTCTTGGCGTGGTTATTGGCAAGAGTTGATTGAAACTCTAGTTTGGGCTCATGAGCGAACTCCTTTAGCTAACTTAATTCGCTGGAAGGATAAACCAGTAGCACTATCTATTGTTCAAGCTCGTCTTGTTGGTTTAGCACATTTCTCAGTTGGTTACATTCTGACATATGCAGCATTTGTAATTGCATCAACGTTAGGAAAATTGGGTTAATATAATATAGTTAAAGTTTGATGGGGTTTAATCTCCTCATCAAACTTATTTTTATTTAATGTTCAAGAGGACGTAAAATATGGCAAAACAAAGTGTAATAAAAAGACAATTAAAAAGGGAAGTTCTAGTTGAAAAGTACGCAGTTATGCGAAAAGCTTTGAAACAAGAGATGAAAACTGCAGACTCGTTCGCTAAAAAACTAGTTATTCATACTAAATTACAAAAATTACCAAGAGATAGTGCTAAAATTAGACTAAAGAATCGGTGTTGGAAGACCGGGCGTGCCCGATCTGTATTCCGTGATTTTGGTTTATGTCGACATATGGTAAGACAAATGGGGAATGAAGGATTACTACCCGGTGTTATTAAATCTAGCTGGTAGTTTTAATCCCTCATTCCAGCATTTAATCTTTATAGATTTCAAATTAATAGATATATAAGGTCTTTTTAAAACTTTAAAATCTTTAATCCTAAACCTGTCCACGACGGTATTGGAAATATGCCGAAACAAATAAACCAATCATTGAAACTGTAACCAATCCTAATACAATACCGAACAAAAGTGGTTCAATCATAAAATTTTTTTAAGAAATTAGCAAATATTTTAAGATACTTATCTAAATCCTACAGCAGCTTGCCAAACGAAAGCTAAAAGTAAGAAAAGTACTGGAATTACTGGAAGAATGTCAACAATTGGACTAAAAATTGCAAAAGCTTCTGGTAACTTAGCTAGTAAAACTTCTGTCATGGAATAAAGATAGGGTTATAAAACGGAAATTTTAAAAAGAATTTGTTTTTCTAACTAATCATTTAACTTTAAATAGTAATTTAAAGCAAAATCTTTGTAAACAAATAATTTAGACGGATATTCTGCTTCCTTAATCATAATTTCGTGTATGATTAGCAATGGCGCACGGATTATTATACAATACTTTCGGTTACACAGGAGAAATACGTATGGTTACGTTAGTTCAATCCCTTACACTGCTTTTTGTTGTGTTTTCTCTTTTCCTTATTATTCTTATTCCTATTTCGTTTGCAACGAGTGACCAAGGTGGAAACTCAAAAGGAACAATCGTAGGCTTAGGAGCACTTTGGGGAAGTTTATTGGTGGCTACAGGTATTGCAAGTTCATTTGTTTAAAGCTGATGAAGGGAATTGAACCCCCAACCTACTGATTACAAGTCAGTTGCTCTACCAATTGAGCTACACCAGCTAACTTTTATTAAAGTTTATGATTTTATAAAAACTACTAGCTATAAAGTTTGATATTTTGCGGATGGAGAGACTCGAACTCTCATGGGTTGAACCACTGGATTCTAAGTCCAGCGCGGCTACCAGTTTCGCCACATCCGCATTATCAACTTTTGTAAATATTCGTAACTCGAACCTTTATCGTTTTCTACCAATATTTAGCTATAAAACTTACTTTTTAATAATAAAAAATTTTACAAAAAATATATAGTTTTCTTTACAATAACTACAAAAAGTTGTATACTTGTTTACAATTAAATATGTTAAAAAATACAGAATATGGCAGTACCTAAAAAACGAAAATCGCGCTCGAAAACAAGATCACATAAAGCTAATTGGTTAAATAAAGCTTCTATCGCAGCAAAACGTGCTTGGTCATTAGCACAGTCGATTGCAACAAATAACTCAAACAGTTACATTGTGGAAAATAATAAAACTGAATAGAATTTGAAAACTTTTTTCGTTAATCGGGATGACAGGATTTGAACCTGTGGCATTCTGCTCCCAAAGCAGACGCGCTACCAAGCTGCGCTACATCCCGTGGATCTATGTTTTTAACGTGAATATTTTACTAAGAAAAAGGGAATAAAACAATTGTTTTATTCCCTTTTTCTGATTTATCTCGTTAATCCATTATTTTTCCCAAGTTTTAATAAAATATAGATAATCAACGAGCTCTAAAACATAATTAAAAGGTACTCGTTCATTTACCCGAATACCTGTAATTTTTTCTAAGGCAATTGCAACTTCAACGAAGTCTAATGAATCACCTCCAAGATCTTTACTTATCTTTGATCCTGAATTGAATTCTGATCGTGATACTGATAATTTTTCAGTCAATATCTGTTTTACTAACCACCTCAAGTTACCCCAGTTATTATTTAACGCTTCTACATCGGCAAGAACTAAAGGAAATCTTTTTTCTGGCATAATAATTTGAATACGATTTGAAAATTCCATAGAATAACTAAAGAAATAATTTATTAAAGTTAAATAAAATTTTCATTGTTAAATTATAATAAATTATAAATTAATTATTCGAATATATAATTCTATTTATTTTGTTAATTTTTACTTGTTGCACAAATATATTTAGATATTTAATGACTACTAAAATCAATAAACGGAAATTTAGGGTGTGTAGCTTAATGGAAAAAGTACTGGTCTCCGACACCAGAGACTGAGGGTTCAACTCCCTCCATACCCTAGGGGCTGTTTTTGGTGTCGACGGTTGCAAAGGACAATTTTTAGATTAAAAAAGATCTTTTTATAAATCAAATTTACAAATAAATCAAGCTGTTTTTGCATAAATTTCAGAAATAAATTTAGAATTTTATTTGAGCACTTCAAATAAAAAATGGTTTTTGTTAGAATCACTCTAAACATTGGACTTTTTAAGTGACTAATTTTTAGTAAATAGTTATTTTGAAAAGCGTTTAATTTTAAAAAAGAATATTCCTGTAAAATAACGAAACGATAGAATCTATTAAAAAATGCAATCGGATGTAGGTTCAAATCCTACCAGCTCCAATCATTATATTTGCATCTGTGGCCGAGTGGTTGAAGGCATCGGACTCATAATCCGTCTTCTAATACAGAACATCGCTGGTTCGAACCCAGCCGGATGCATATCTACTTCTTACCAACAATTTTTTTTTTCTGAGTTTATGGTTAAATCATTTATTAAAGCGTTATTGATTTTCGGTTTGCCTATTACAATAACACCTTCAATTGCTAAAGCTGAGATTGCTGGTTTAACAGACTGCGGCCAGTCAGAAGTTTTCAAAAAACGACTAGCAAAAACTGTTAAAAAGTTAGAAGGTAGGCTAAAAAAATATGACGAGGCGTCTGCACCACGTTTAGCTATTCAGCAACAAATTGAACAAACAAAAAAACGTTTTGAGAGATATGGTTCATCAAATATCTTATGTGGTAACGATGGTCTACCCCATTTAATTACTGATGGCCGATGGAGTCATGCTGCAGAATTTATTCTTCCAAGCATTCTTTTCTTGTATATCACTGGATGGATTGGATGGGTTGGTAGAAAATATTTACAATTAGTAAGTAAAACCTCAAATCCTACTGAAAAAGAAATCATCATTGATGTACCTCTTGCTGCTTCAGTAATGAGTACCGGTTTTGCTTGGCCAGTAACAGCATGGAATGAATTTGCAAAAGGTGAATTACTAGCTTCCGATGATTCCATTACCGTTTCACCACGCTAATATAAAATTCTTCTTGAACAATTTACTTTATTTTTAATGAGAACATTTTAAAAATTATGACACCTTCACTTTTTTCATTCCTTAATAGTCTTGTTTTAGGTACTTTACTTGTAATTGTACCAATTGGTATTGCTGTTGTTTTAGTAAGCAAAGCAGATAAAATTAAACGTGTTAAGATTTAAGTTTTATAAAACTTAGAGATGATAAATATTATTTTTGAACCCAATATCCTATTAGCGTTTTTCGTGTCTTTTGGAATGCTTTTTTTGTATTTTTTACGTATTGTAAGGCCTGAGATTGCGCGTGATCAAGATATCTTTTTCGCAACTCTTGGTTTATTATATAGTTCAATATTAGTAATTCATGGTTGGCGGTTAGACCCTATTTTATTATTTAGTCAGGTATTAATTACGTCAATTCTACTCCCTACTTGTTGGGAAAATATTCGCTTGAGATTAATTTCCTATGTCTTTTTTAATTCACGTCTACCAAACCAAACCGAATAATATGTTTAGCCTTGCGAAAAAACTGTTTTTATATTAGTTAACAATTATATATCTTGAAAATTTATGAAATTAGCTTATTGGATGTATGCTGGCCCAGCTCATATTGGAACATTAAGAATTGCTACATCATTTCGTGATATACACGCAATAATGCACGCACCATTGGGCGACGACTACTTTAACGTTATGAGATCTATGCTTGAAAGAAAAAGAGATTTCACACCAGTAACTGCAAGTGTTGTTGATCGTCATGTTTTAGCCCGTGGATCTCAAGAAAAAGTAATCCATAATATTCATAGAAAAGATAAGGAAGAAAGTCCTTCATTAATTATTTTAACTCCTACTTGTACGTCAAGTATTTTACAAGAAGATTTACAAAATTTTGTGAATCGAGCGGCACAAGATTGTAATGCTGATGTTATACTTGCTGATGTAAATCATTATCGAGTTAATGAAATGCAAGCAGCAGATAAAACTTTAGAGCAAATTATTAAATTCTATTTACAAAAGGCAAAAAAAAATAATCTACTTGATATAGAGAAAACTGATCTAGCATCAGTAAACATTATAGGTCCATGTAATTTATCTTTCCATCATCAACATGATTTAGCTGAGCTTCGACGATTATTACAAGATCTTAATATACGTGTAAATCAAATAATTCCGGAAGGAGCAAGTGTAGATAACATTAAAAATTTACCAAAAGCGTGGTTCAATATAATTCCTTACAGAGAAGTAGGTCGAGCAAGTGCTGAGTTTTTATTACAGGAATTCAATATGCCATACACAACCATCTCACCGATTGGTGTTGTTGAAACAAGTAAATTTATACGACAATTAGAACAAATTCTTAATCAATTAGGACACGTTTGTGACTTCACAAAATATATAGAAGTACAAACAAGATTTGTTTCACAATCAGCATGGTTTTCAAGATCTATAGATTGTCAAAACTTAGCTGGTAAAACTGCTGTTGTATTTGGCGATGCAACTCACGCTGCTGCCTTAACAAAAATCTTAGTTAAAGAAATGGGTGTTGAGGTTTTAATTGCAGGAACGTATTGTAAAGGTGAGGAAGAATGGTTCGAACAAGAAGTTGGTAGTTATGCTAAACAATTGTTATTTACAGACGACCATCACCTTGTAGGAGATTTGATTGCAAAATTAGAACCATCAGCAATTTTTGGTACACAAATGGAACGTCATATTGGTAAACGTTTAAATATTCCATGTGGTGTTATTTCTGCACCAGTCCATATTCAAAACTTTCCATTAAGTTATAGACCGTTTTTAGGGTATGAAGGTAGTAATCAAATAGCTGACCTAATCTATAACTCTTTTACATTGGGTATGGAAGATCATTTATTAGAACTATTTGGTGGTCATGATACCAAAGATGTTATCTCAAATACTCTCTCTTCACATGAGAGTATTGCATGGGATAATAATGCTAATGACGAGCTTAAAAAAATACCTGGATTTGTGAGAGGCAAGGTTAAACGTAATATTGAAAAATTTGCTAAGACTAAAGGGTTAAACACCATTACAATGGAAGTAATGTATGCTGCCAAAGAGGAACAAAGTGGTAATTATTAATAAAAATGCAAAATTCAAATAAAAATAATTCGAGAAATCTTCAATCAAGATTTTATAAAATTTTGAGGCGGAAAGTGTTTTTTTCAAATGAACTTAAAAAGGCATTATTAGTCGCATATTACGAAGCCCAAAAAAATCAAACTTGTGTCAATTTAAATCTATTACTCTACGGTTTATTATCACAACCAGATTCTTTAGCATATCGACTTTTTTTAACAGCCTTATCTAAGTACCAAAATAATACAAGTTTAAATTCAAAACTTATAAAAACAAAAATTCAAAAAATTAATAAACAAAATCTAAACGATAAAGGGTTAAAAGAGTTATCCATAGAAGTTCTAAACGAAAATAAAAAAACACCGTGGTTGATGCCTGAAGTTAAGCAAACCATAATAACCAGCATCAACTTAGCATTACAAAGTAAAAAAAAAATTGTAGTAGTAACTACAAAAAATGTTTTTTTTGATTTATTAAGTAATGAGTTAATACGCGATTCAATAAGAAAACTAATAGATTAAAAAATAATTACTCTCTCATTATAATAAAAAGAGAGAGTATCCTTAGTAGCTCAGTGGTAGAGCGATCGGCTGTTAACCGATTGGTCGCTGGTTCAAGTCCAGCCTGAGGAGATATAACATAAATTTACTTAAGTACTTGTGAAAATAAAGTTTTTATTAATAAAATAGAATAAGTGATTACGTTATCATAGATATGTTATTTAGCATTGCTTATCTCATCTGCCCATTGTAAATTTTTACTTCTACCTGGTTTATGACACAGACAGTTACAACTTCCAAACTTTCAACAAAAGTACCTGCAAAAGAAACTCTTTTAACACCTAGATTCTATACAACTGATTTTGATGAAATGGCTAGTATAGATGTTTCAGAAAATTTTGATGAAGTAGAAGCCTGTTTAGAGGAATTTCGACAAGATTACAATGAACGTCATTTTATTCGTGATAGTGAGTTTGCTCAATCTTGGTCGAACTTGGATACAAAAACACGGTCATTATTTATCGAGTTTTTAGAACGTTCTTGTACTGCGGAGTTTTCTGGTTTTCTTCTATATAAAGAATTATCAAGAAGTCTAAAAGATAGAAACCCTTTACTTGCAGAAGGTTTTGCTTTAATGTCACGCGATGAAGCAAGACATGCAGGTTTCCTTAATAAAGCAATGAGTGACTTTAATCTTATCTTAGATTTAGGTTTCCTAACAAAAAGTAGAACATATACTTATTTTGCTCCTAAATTTATTCTTTATGCGACATATTTATCTGAAAAAATTGGATACTGGAGATATATAACAATCTATCGTCATTTAGAACATTCTCCTTCATCACGAATTTATCCAATATTTAGATTTTTCGAGAGTTGGTGTCAAGATGAAAATCGTCACGGTGACTTTTTTGCTGCAGTTTTAAAATCACAGCCGCAATTATTACAAGGTTGGGAAAGTAAACTTTGGTGTCGCTTCTTCTTACTTTCTGTATTTGCTACAATGTATTTAAATGATTGGCAAAGAGCAGGTTTTTATCAAGCAATAGGATTAGATCCTAAAAAATTTGATAAATATGTAATCAAAAAGACTAATGAAAACTCAGGTAAACTTTTCCCAATAATTTTAGATGTTGATAATCCAGAATTCTTTACTGGATTAGACAAGTGTGCAGATTACAATCTAGAACTAGCTAACCTACCAAAACAAAATTTAAGCTCTATTGAATATACGATAAAAAAATTCTACTTAACATCATTATTAGTAGGAAACCTATTAAAGCTATTTTTACTACCAGTTATTGATACTGAAAAAGATTGGGCTACAGCATTCTAATTTCTAAGAATACTACAAATTCTATGATTCCTCTTAAAACCTATCAAGAGGAATCATAGTATTAAATTTTTTATTTTAAATGTTTTTAATTATGCAAATTGGCCAAAATGTTCTTCAAAAATCCGATCAACTTTGGCTCCAGAATCTATTGCTTCTAAAGGATCTTTACGTAATCTATGTCTTAAGCATAATTGGCTTACTCTTTGGAAATGATCAACAGTTACTTTCTTATGTCCTTGCAACGCTGCCAAGGCTCTTGCCGATCTACAAAGAACAATATCAGCTCGTAAACCATCTACATTTAAAGTTTGACACATTTTTGAGGCAGCATCACGTAATTTGTTTGGTAAAATAACAAATTGAAGTAAGTAGCGACTTCGAATTACACGTTCTTTAATATATGATTCTGCTTTTGCGTAAGCATAACTCCAGCATTCTGCACGTTTATCGTAATCCGTTCTTGCTTCGATAATTTGTAAACGTTGAGCCGGATCTTGAACAGTAGTAATTTCTGTATATAAGCCAAAACGGTCCAATAATTGTGGTCTTATTTCTCCCTCTTCTGGGTTACCGGAACCAATTAAAATAAATTTTGATGGGTGTTTTACAGATACACCTTCACGTTCAACAATTGTTGAACCTGAAGCTGCAGCATCAAGTAAAATATCAACTAAATGATCATCTAATAAATTTACTTCATCTACATAAAGTAAACCTCTATGCGTATTAGCCAATAAGCCAGGTTCAAACCCTCTTTTTCCTGAGGTTACTGCACGTTCAAGATTAATAGTTCCACAAATACGGTCCTCAGTAGCACCTAAAGGTAAATCAATAAGAGGTGTTTTTTTAACTTCTAAATTTTTAAAACCATTAAGTTTCCATCTGGCAATTCTCATCATGGCGTAATTTGTTTGCGAATTACTTTGTTGATTATTATCTGATGTTTGCAGGTTTCCTAATTGATTAATTACGCCAAGATTTAATTGACGACTACAGAATTGAGGTGAGCGATTAAAAGGGTCTCCTTGTGCTCGAATAATCGGAGGTAAAATAGCTTTTAATGCTCTAATAGTTGTCGATTTACCAGTTCCTCGATCACCAATGATTAGCATCCCTCTAATTTCGGGGTCAATTAGGTTTAATATTAAACCTAATTTTAAGTCATCTTGATATTGAATCGCTGTAAAAGGAAACGAAAATGTTGGTGATTGTTTAGTATATTTAGTTTTTGTAGACAGTTGTTTATTTTCTAAGTACGGCATAGACGGATTAAATTAATAACGTTTTAATTTCACTTCATAAAAAGGCTATAAATAAACACTTTTAAAATTTTTAATTTTGAGAGAGAACCTAAATTCTCTCTCAAAATCGAATTAGTTATATAGAGCAATACCTAGACGATATGCTAATAACCCACAGAACACACTAGTTAGGAGTGCCGTGGCTACTTGAACAAAACTAAGCATAAAAGACTCCTCAGTAGTTAAACTACGGAAAATATTTTATTTTATTGACAACTAATCAATTGGACGGAAAGTTAAAACAGGCTCTGTTTTTCTGTTAATACCTTTCTCGAATCCAGCTGCTGCTGCTCTTGCTCTACCTGCGTGCCACCAGTGCGCAACAAGGAAGAAGAATCCTAAGAAATAGTGAGCACAAGTTAACCAAGATCTTGGTGATACATAGTTAACAGAGTTAATTTCTGTTGCAACACCACCTACTGAGTTTAGAGATCCTAAAGGTGCGTGAACCATATATTCAGCAGCACGACGTTCTTGCCATGGTTGAATATCATTACGGATTTTGTTAATATCAAGACCATTTGGACCACGTAATGGTTCTAGCCAAGGTGCTCTTAAATCCCAGAATCGCATAGTTTCACCACCTAAAATGATTTCTCCGCTAGGTGAACGCATTAGATATTTACCTAATCCTGTTGGTCCTTGTGCTGAAGCAACGTTTGCTCCTAATCGTTGGTCACGAACAAGGAATGTGAATGCTTGAGATTGTGAAGCTTCCGCAGCTGTAGGTCCATAAAACTCACTAGGGTAAGCAGTATTATTGAACCATGAGAAACAAGAAGCTGTCGTACCCATTACAGCTAAGGCACCAACACTGAAAGATAAATAAGCTTCACCTGACCAGATGAATGTTCTTCTTACCCAAGCAAATGGTTTTGTTAAAATGTGCCAAACACCACCAACGATACATAGAGCACCTAGCCAAATATGTCCGCCGATTAAATCTTCCATATTGTTAATGGATACAATCCAACCATCGCCACCAAATGGAGATTTTAGAAGATAGCTGAAAATAACAGCTGCATTTAGTGTTGGGTTTAAGATTCTACGAACGTCACCACCACCTGGTGCCCATGTATCATAGATTCCAATATAAACTGCTTTGATAACAAGAAGTAATGAACCTAAACCTAATAAAATTAAGTGGATTCCTAGGATAGTTGTCATTTTGTTCTTGTCACGCCAATCGTAACCAAAGAACGGGAATGATTCTTCCAGTGTATCTGGTCCGATTAAAGAGTGATATATACCACCAAATCCAAGAACAGCAGATGAAATTAGATGCAATACTCCAACAACGAAGTAAGGTGATGTATCTAAAATTTCACCACCAGGACCAACACCCCAACCTAATGTTGCAAGGTGAGGGATTAAAATGAATCCTTGTTCATATAGTGGTTTTTCCGGAATGAAGTGCGATACTTCATAAAGGCACATTGCACCAGCCCAGAATACCATTAATCCTGCGTGAGCAACGTGTGCACCAAGAAGTTTTCCTGATACATTAATTAATCTAGCGTTACCAGCCCACCAAGCAAAACCTGTAGATTCAATATCTCTTCCTACAACTCTATTAAAGGGCGTTTCCACGTGGTAAAACCTCCTCTGGGAATACAAAGTTTTCATGCGGTTGATCCTGAGCAGCCATCCAAGCGCGAATACCTTCGTCTAGTAGATGGTTTTTCGTATAGAAAGTTTCGAATTCAGGATCTTCAGCCGCGCGAAGCTCTTGGGATACGAAGTCATAAGCTCGTAAGTTAAGTGCAAGACCAACTAGACCAAATGCACTTGCCCATAGTCCTGTTACTGGTACAAATAACATAAAGAAGTGTAACCAACGTTTATTTGAAAATGCTACACCAAAGATTTGTGACCAGAAACGGTTTGCAGTCACCATTGAGTATGTTTCTTCAGATTGTGTTGGAGTGAATGCACGGAATGTTGTTGATGCATCACCATCTTCAAATAACGTGTTTTCTACAGTTGCACCATGAATCGCAGATAATAGAGCTCCACCAAGCACACCAGCAACACCCATCATATGGAATGGGTTTAAAGTCCAGTTATGGAAACCTTGAAGGAAAATAAGGAATCTAAAAATTGCTGCAACACCAAAACTTGGAGCAAAGAACCAACTTGCTTGTCCTAAAGGATAAAGTAAGAATACAGAAACAAAAAGTGCAATAGGTGCAGAGAAAGCAATTGCATTATATGGTCTGATACCAACAAGACGAGCAATTTCAAATTGGCGTAAACAGAAGCCGATTAAAGCGAATGAACCGTGAAGTGCTATGAATGTCCAAAGTCCACCGATTTGTAACCAACGAGTGAAGTCACCTTGAGCTTCAGGACCCCATAATAAAATTAGGGAGTGGCCCATACTGTTAGCTGGTGTTGATACAGCAGCTGTTAAGAAGTTACAACCCTCTAAATATGAGCTTGCAAGTCCATGCGTATACCATGAAGTTACAAAAGTTGTTCCAGTAAGCCATCCACCAAAAGCAAGATAAGCTGTTGGGAATAAAAGAAGACCTGACCATCCGATAAATACAAAACGGTCGCGTTTTAACCAGTCATCAATAAGGTCAAATAACCCTCTTTCTTCAAGAGCGGTTTGTTTTGTTTGGCCCAATGCTATTGTCATAATCCATTACGAGTAAGGGAAAGAACATCCTAGGAAAAAAGAAATTATTAAAATCCGTCCAGCCAGAATATAATCTTGAATTATATACTATAATTTGATGATGTGGATAAATTTGATGATATTTTAATAGCCTTCGATACCTTTGATTAAATATTTATTCATGCAAGAATTATTTGTAATTACAAATAATTTTTTCAGAATGTTAAGTATAAATTATTTACAATACGTCAACATTTATTTGATATAACCATTTACCTGGCGTTTCTACAAAACTATCACAAAATATTACATCTGGTTCGCGACCTAGATTTTTTTGGCTTACATTCAACTGAATATCCAACATTATAGGTATATAATTATCGTCCAGTTTATTTAATTTTACTTTTTCTAAGTTCCTGATATTGTTTATTAACTTTAGATAGTTTTTAGGAAAATTTAGTAAAGCTTTATTAATCCAGCATGTGGAATAAAAGCTGCAGTTAATACAAATGCACATATAACATTATCTTTACAATAAATATTATATTAAAATTAAAGTCTTATCGGAAAAAATATTGTATCTGTTTCAGAATAAAAATTTATAAGGTATTATATTAAGTACTTTAGTATAAAGATAAAAAGTTCTTGAAAAATGCCCAGAGCCAGACTTGAACTGGCGACACATGGATCTTCAGTCCATTACTCTACCAACTGAGCTATCTAGGCTAAAGTATAATCATTGTCGCAAAATTTACATAAAATTTCAGCAAATTGTTTTCACGCTAAATTAGTAAATTTAGTTTATAATTTAATAAAACACTTTAAAATTGTTGTAAATTCATAATTAGTAAGGCGGTATAGCCAAGTGGTAAGGCCGGGGATTGCAAATCCTTTATCCCCCGTTCAAATCGGGGTATCGCCTATTTCTATCTTTACAACAAGGTTGATCAATAAAATTTATAATTAAGTTAAACTTCTCGTCCCATCTATTAATAGTATTCAGAATAATAACTCAATTCTAGGAGAGAGAGGGATTCGAACCCTCGGTACAAAAAGTTATGTACAACAGATTAGCAATCTGCCGCTTTCGACCACTCAGCCATCTCTCCATATGGCTCTGGCTGGACTTGAACCTGCGACCTTGGGCTTATGAGTCCCCTGCTCTAACCACTGAGCTACAAAGCCAATAAACTGTTACTTAGAAGTCTAGTATACAAAAATAAAAAACCAATGTAATTAAAAGATATTTGTTCTATAGATCTTTTTACTTAATGCATTAAAAAACTATAATTTAGATTTCTGATAAAATTTCAAAACTTATCTATAATACTTACATGACTAAATTAATCAATAAATTTTAAATAAATGTGGTACTTTCTAGAGTTAATGAAAAAAACAAGAAAATGATATGTCAAAAGTTATTGGTATCGATCTTGGTACTACAAACTCAGTGGCGGCTGTTGTTGAAGCAGGTACACCGGTTGTTATTACAAACGCCGAAGGTAGAAAAACTACTCCTTCTATTGTTGCATATGCTTTAAAAACAAAAGAACTCATTGTTGGTGAGTTAGCAAAAAGACAAGCAGTTTTAAACCCAGAAAATACGTTTTCGTCAGTCAAAAGATTTATTGGGTCTAAAATGGGTGAAGTACGAAATGAAACAAATCAAGTTTCATATCGTTTTACGCAAGATGAAAACGATAATATAAAAATACTTTGTCCTATACTAAACAAAAATTTTAGTCCTGAGGAAATTTCAGCACAAGTTTTACGTAAGTTAACCGATGATACAAGCAAATTTATTAACCAAGCAGTAACTAAAGCTGTTATTACGGTTCCTGCTTACTTTAACGATTCTCAAAGACAAGCAACTAAGGATGCCGGTAAAATTGCTGGGCTAGAAGTTTTACGAATTATAAATGAACCTACGGCAGCTGCATTAGCGTATGGTCTTGATAAAAAAACTCAGGAGACAATTTTAATCTTTGACCTTGGTGGTGGAACATTTGATGTTTCTATTTTGGAAGTAGGGGATGGTGTATTTGAAGTTTTAGCAACATCAGGTGATAGTCATCTTGGCGGGGATGATTTTGATAATGCAATTTTATCCTACATATTAAAGGATTTCCAATCCAAAGAAAATTTTGATTTGACTTCTGACAAACAGGCCGTACAACGTGTTCTCGAGGCTTCAGAAAAAGCAAAAATTGAATTATCACAACTATCTGAAACAACTATTAATCTTCCTTATATTTGTGTAGATTCTACAGGACCAAAACACATAGATTTACAATTAACTCGTGCAAAATTCGAACAATTATGTAATTCTTTAATTCAAAGATGTGAAACGCCTGTACGTAGAGCCCTTAAAGATGCCAAATTAGAAGAAAATAGACTAAATGAAGTCATTCTTGTAGGTGGGTCGACAAGAATCCCATCCGTTCAACAGTTAGTTCAAAAAATAACTGGTAAAGTACCAAACCTTTCTGTGAATCCCGATGAAGTTGTAGCAGTTGGAGCTGCTATTAATGGTGGTATATTAGCAGGAGAAATCAAAGATATTTTACTTCTAGATGTAACTCCTTTATCATTAGGGGTAGAGACACTTGGTGGTGTTATGACGACCATGATTCAACGAAATACAAGTATCCCAGTTACAAAACAGGAAATTTTTTCAACTGCTGAAGACAATCAAAAAAGTGTGATAATCAACATTTTACAGGGTGAGCGTCTATTAGCTTCAGACAACAAGAGTTTAGGTCGCTTTGTTTTAAATAATATATCTCCAGCTCCTAGGGGTGTACCTCAAATTGAGGTTTCATTTGATATAAATGCCGATGGTATATTATCGGTAAGTGCCCGTGATAAAATGACGGGTGAAACACAAAAAATAACCATTGAAAATGCTTCAACATTAGATCAAGATGAAATCAATCGAATGGTTGAAGATGCTGCGAAAAATGCTTCAGCTGACAAAGATCGTCGCCAACGTGTTGATTTAAAGAACAATGCAGAACTATTATCGTATAAAGCAGAACAAGAAATTGAGAAGTTAGGTGAATCGATATCTTTAGGCCTAAAACTAGAAATAGAAACTTCAATTAAAGAAATTCGTGAATTAATTGGATCAGAAAATTTTGATACTAACACTTTAAATGAAAAGCTTAATAATCTTCAAGCATTAATTCAAAAACTTGATCAAAACGTTTCAAATTAAGTTTTTTTCTATTGATAAGTGATCTGTTTTCAGAAACAGATCACTTAATTATACATTTCATGTCATTTGATTATATAGTCAATTTTTTTCAAATCCCTAATTTTATTAAACAGGGATTTGAAAAAAAGCAAATAAGATTTTTAGAATAGGCCTAAAGTGACAGCTTTGCTAATTGGCATACATGCACCAATTCCAAACCAAATTGCAAACACTGTTCCAATTAAGAACATGAATGAAGCAATTGGTCGACGGAATGGGTTTTGGAAAGTATTTATGTTTTCAATAAATGGAACAGTTAAAAGTCCTGCAGGAACTGCTGCCATTGCGATAACACCAAGTAACTTATTTGGTAAAACTCGTAATAAATTAAATGTCGGGAAAAAATACCATTCAGGTAAAATTTCTAAAGGAGTTGCAAAAGGATTTGCTTTTTCACCTATCGCTGATGGCTCAAGAGTAGATAATCCGATTACAAGTGCAAATGTCCCTAAAATTACAACAGGGAATATATATAATAAATCATTTGGCCAAGCAGGTTCACCGTAATAATTGTGACCCATACCTTTGGCAAGTTTAGCTCGTAAAACAGGATTTGTTAAATCAGGTTTTTTGATAACAGACATGGTTATTTTTTTTTATTTTTTTTTAGAAACTATTTTATAATGGTCCAGAAATACCTTGCTTTCTAATCATTAGGAAATGCGTAAGCATTAAAACAGCCGCAAGTAGAGGTAACACGAATGTATGAAGACTATAAAAACGTGTTAAGGTAGCTTGTCCTACGCTTACTCCACCACGAAGAAGTTCCACTAACGGACTTCCAATGACAGGAATTGCTTCTGGAACTCCGGTTACAATTTTACATGCCCAATAACCAACTTGGTCCCAAGGTAATGAATACCCAGTTACTCCAAAAGAAACAGTAATAACGGATAATAAAACACCTGTTACCCACGTTAATTCCCTTGGTCTTTTAAATCCACCTGTTAAGTAAACTCGGAAAACGTGTAAGATCATCATTAATACCATCATGCTGGCAGACCAACGATGGATTGATCTGATCAACCAACCAAAGTTTGCTTCCGTCATAAGGTACTCAACAGAAGCAAACGCATCTGTTACTGTAGGACGATAATAAAATGTCATTGCAAACCCTGTTGCAACTTGTATTAAGAAACAAGTTAATGTTATTCCACCAAAACAATAAAATATGTTTACATGTGGTGGTACATATTTACTTGTAATATCATCTGCAATCGCTTGAATTTCTAAGCGCTCTTCAAACCAGTCGTATACTTTTCCCATTTATTGCTTATTTGTTAAGCAAGGTGCACAATTAAACCATATTTTTATCTAATTTTTAACAAAATTTTTCCAAGCAAACATTACATGATTTGTGTTTGGTGAAAACGAGTTATTTATGCCTGGATAGGTGTAATAACTAAGGTTGTCTGAAGTATCTTTAGTTTTTGTAAGTTTATAAATTTTCATACCCTTCGCAAACAAAGTACTTAAAATCAAATCACGAGGTGTTATATCAACTAAACTTTTGTATGTAAATACGTCTGTTTGACGCATTACGCGCGAAGCTAATCTAAAACAAGCACGACTTACAATATTTTTAACACTTCTTGCATTAGCAAACAAAGGAAGTTGTCGTCTTAAATCTAAATAACGAAGAAATATTTCTTCGGCATAGAACGTCATTCTATATTGGCGTTCTTGGAACAGTTTTTTAGCAATTAAAATTAATTCACTACGGTTATAATCAGGAAAATCAATATGATGTGCAACCCTAGACGACAAACCTGGATTTGATTTATAGAAAGTCTTCATGGGTTCACTGTAGCCTGCAAAAATAAGAACTAAATCAGTTCTATTGTTTTCCATTACTTGCAGTAACATTTCAATTGCTTCACTACCGTAGTCCTTCTCGTTATTGGGTTTATATAAGTAATAAGCTTCATCAATTAATAAGACGCCACCCATTGCTTTATCAAGAACTTCTCTTGTTTTAGGTGCAGTTTGACCCACAAATTGTGCAACTAGATCATCACGACTCGCTGCCACTAAATGACCACGTGTTAAATATCCTAGGTTTTGAAGTAGTTCTGACACTCGAGATGCAACAGTACTTTTTCCTGTACCTGGACTTCCAGTAAATGACATGTGTAAACCTGGATAATACTTACTTAAACCAAAATCTTGACGAATTTTATCAATAAACAAAATTGCTGTGATTTCAGTTATACGTTGTTTAACAGAATCTAAACCAATTAGTTCATCGTCAAGTTTTGAAAGACTTTCTTTAATTTTATAGATTTTCTTTAGTTCACGAATGTCAATTTTTTGGTTAGTTACGTCTATCATAAATTACCACTTAAGAATGATTATTTTAAAATAATGTATTAATAAATTCCAAATTTAGATTTAATTGATTTATAAAAAGATTATATTATAATATTAATAATATTGTGTATTTTACAGAAATAAAAAAATTTTAACTTAAGTTGAAATTAACATGAAATTTTGTATAATATATTTATAAAAAAATTTTTAAACTAATGGGGGCGTGGTGGAATGGTAGACACAACGGACTTAAAATTTGAGCAGTGTTCTGTAAGTTCTCAAATTCAGAGAAAGAATTTTTCTTATTATTATTCTAACCCTGAGCCAACTTTTATATTGAAATTATAAAAAGGTGCAGAGACTCGATGGGAACTACTAATTGAGTAAAGATAGAGTCCAAATTTTTGAAAAACAGAAAAAATAAATTATTTAGTTTTTGAAAAATTGAAAATCCGTTGACTTCTCAGAGTCGTGAGGGTTCAAGTCCCTCCGCCCCCAATTTTATAAATAACCTCAACTTTGTTTACCAAAATTATATAGATTTTCTGTTATATTTATTACAACTAAATTCCATTAGATTAAAAAATAACATATAGCTGGATAGCTAAAAACTAAAAAATTTAATTTTTCAGATCAGATTTTTTGTACATTACTTAAATTAATAAAAACTTAGTAAAGATTAATTATTAAAAATGAGTCATAAGTATTACGGCTTTCAAAAGCAAGAAGAAGACAATTTATACGCAATACCTTTTCTTTCAACAAAAACAAATCGATTAAGATTTCTTAATCATGAGTTTGTTGCGTATGGAGAAAAAAATGAATTTATTGTCCATAAAAACCCAGGTTTGACGATTTTAAGAATAGGAGATAATCAAATAAATAGGGGTTTACAACATCGCTCTGGGGTAAGCAAATTAATGAACGAATTCCTAAATAATCTTATTCAATCTTCCTCTTATCTGCAAAATCAAAAGACCAAAAACTTTAACTCGCTTAAAATTAAAGAAATTAAAGTTAATGCAACATCTTCAATCCAAATAAAGCTTAATGCTTATTAAGATTCTAATTTTTTAAAAAGTATTTGGTATCTTTCTAATAAATAACTCTTGTTAAAGGAAAATTCATTTAAATTTTTTTCTATAAATGATTTAGCAACCAAAAATTAATGTAAATGTACATAACCATTAAGTCTTGCTTAGCAAAACAAAGACTAATAAACTTATTATAAAAATATAAAAATTTAGCGTCTTTAGTTCAGTTGGTAGAACGTAGGTCTCCAAAACCTAGTGTCGAGGGTTCAAGTCCTTCAAGGCGTGTTATAATCAATTTTAACATTTACAAAATGGTAAAAATTAAACTAAAATAAACTATCAAATGCATCCAAATTAGATATAAAAAAGAATTTTAGAAAAGTTAAGTCAACAATAAATTAGTATGGGAAAAAAAATTGTAGCAATTGTTAAATTGGCACTAAAAGCTGGGAAAGCCACACCGGCACCACCTATTGGACCTGCTTTAGGTCAACATGGTATTAATATCGGTTTATTCTGTAAAGAATATAATGCAAAAACAGCGGATAAAGGTGATCTTGTTGTTCCTGTCGAGATTTCAGTTTTTGAAGATAGAAGTTTTACTTTTATTCTTAAAACACCACCTGCTTCAGTATTGTTAAAGCAAATCGTAAAAGCAAAAAAAGGATCTTCAACTCCGAATAAAGTAAATGTTGGAAAAATTACTCGTGCAGAACTTGAAGAAGTTGCTAAAATAAAAATAGTTGATCTTAATACACAAGACATCATTAAAGCAATGAAAATAATTGAAGGTACTGCCAAAAATATGGGTATTTCGATTGAAGGTTAATAATGAAGGAAAAAATTATGAAACGTAGTTCAAAGCGTTATAAAGAATTAACGAAAAAAGTTGAAAAAATATTATATTCACCAGAAGAGGCTGTTAATGTGCTGAAAAATACAGCAACAGCAAAATTTGAAGAATCTGCGGAAGCACATGTCTCACTAAATGTAGATCCAAAATATGCAGATCAACAATTACGTGCAACGGTTATTTTTCCTTTTGGAACTGGAAAAAAAGTTCGCGTTGTTGCTATTGTAAAAGATGCTGAATTATATAATGCTGCTGAATTAAAAGCAGAAAAAATTGGTTCTGAAAACTTGATTGAAGAAATTAATCAAGGCTACCTTGATTTTGATGTATTAATTGCTCAAACAGAAATGATGCCTAAACTTGCTAAACTTGGACGATTGCTTGGACCAAGGGGTCTGATGCCATCTGCTAAAGCAGGAACTATGACAAATGATGTAAAGTCTGCAATAGACGAATTCAAAAAAGGAAAAATAGAATATCGCGTTGATAAAACAGGTATTGTTCATGTAAATTTTGGAAAAACTAATTTTCAAGCTTCTGAATTAATTGAAAATCTGAGAACATTCTATCGCTCAATAATGGAAAATAAGCCTACTGGAGTTAAAGGTCGTTATTTTAAAAGTTTCCATTTATGTTCAACAATGGGACCATCAATTGAAGTTGATTGGAATATTTTTTAATTCTGAAATAATTTAGATATTTCTTTTTTAACTCTACGCTTATCTCATTCAATATTAAATTTAATTTATATAACCATAAATTTGAGTTAAAACAGAAATGTCAGATACAGAAAAAATTGAAAAAATTGTAGAACTTATAAAAAATCTTTCCCTTTTGGAAGCGTTTGAGCTTGTAAAAAATTTAGAAAAGACTTTTGGTATTGACGCATCATCATATGCAAGGGCTGCTGCACCTGTAGCAGTGGCAGGAGGAGGTGCAGCAGCAGCACCAGCTCAAGAAGAAAAAACTGAATTTGATGTTATTTTAGAAAACGTACCTGCAGATAAAAAGCTTGCAATCTTAAAGGTAGTTCGTAGTATAACAGGTTTAGGTTTAAAAGAGGCTAAAGATTTAGTTGAATCTGCACCAAAAGCTATCAAAGAAAAGGCAAGTAAAGCTGATGCGGATAGTTTCAAAAAGCAAATTGAAGAAGCTGGTGGTAAAGTAGCTCTTAAATAATATAAAATATTAAAAACATTATTCAAATTTACAATACTGTAAATTTAACTAGTTAAATTTACAGTATCATAAATTAATGGGATAGTAACTTAATCGGTTAGAGTACCGCCCTGTCACGGCGGAGGTTGCGGGTTCGAGTCCCGTCTGTCCCGATAAAATTATTCTTCACCTAACTTTGAAGAGAGTGCTAGACGCGTTTTAGCAGCTTTTGTTTCTTTTAGTTGTCGTCCATATTCATCGAAGTTATCAAGTTTTAGAATCATTAAATAAGCACAAGCTTCGTCTAATAATTCTTCTAATAAATTCTCTTCCTCTTCTGCCGAACTTACGGAAGCAAGTTTATTAGAATATTTAGGTGAGTTGATTAACTTCTCAACACGATCAAGAAGGAGTTCATCAAATGGTATAACTGGTTCTAATTTAAGATTTTCAGATTGACTAACACTCACTTTTTTCGTTTGATAAAGAAGGCTACGAATTTCAAATCCGTCAATAGTCTCTTTTTGTAAAATTTTATTAGCCAATTTTGTAATAAGGTCTCGATTTTGACGAACAATAGTCAAAGCTTCCATAAAAGCATAATAAACTAGTATTCTTATATTTGTATCGATAAGAAACGCTAACTGATTTGAATATGATTGTCTACCGTTACGCATGAAAGCGTCTTGAGGTTGAGACTGACGGAAGGCAACGGGTCCTAAAGGTGACATACCAAATTCTGTTACCATTTGACGAGCAATATAAGTTGCTAGTTGTATGTCATCAACTGCTGCAGTTGTTACTTCAGCTTTACCAAAAACAATTTCTTCTGCGGCCCGACCCGCCATTAATGTAATCATGCGAGTTAATAATTGATTACGCGAGAATAGAGTCTCTTCACTTGGAATATAAGTTGTTGAAGAACGTCGTCTTCCTCGAGGAATTAATGAAACTGAGTCAACAGGATCGTGATATTCTAGTAGAGAGGCTGTTAAAGCATGTCCTATCTCATGATAAGCAAGTAATCGTTTTGAACGAGTTTCTTCTAATGGTGGTGCTTGTATACCCCCAGTAACTTTATCTAATGCCTCATTTACACGTTTCATTGTGGTTTCCTTTTCACTATAACGTGCAGTTAATATAGCAGCTTCATTAAGTAAATTTGCTAAATCAGCACCTGAAAAACCAGGTGTACGTTTTGCAACGGTTTCTAATAAAACTTCTTTAGAGAGTTTTTTATTACGAGCATGAACCTTTAATATTGATAAACGAGACTTATAATCTGGTAAACCAACAACCAATTGACGATCAAAACGACCTGGTCGAAGGAGTGCAGAGTCTAAAATATCTACACGGTTTGTTGCAGCAATAACAATAACACCATTGTTGGTCTCAAAACCATCCATTTCGGTCAGTAACTGGTTTAATGTCTGTTCACGTTCATCGTTACCACCACCAATACCTGCACCTCTTTGTCGACCAACAGCATCAATTTCATCAATAAAAACGATACAAGGGGTATTTGCTTTTGCACGTCGAAACAGATCCCTTATTCTAGATGCACCTATACCAACAAACAATTCAACGAACTCAGAAGCTGAACAGCTCAAGAAAGGTACCTTCGCTTCACCTGCAATTGCTTTTGCTAATAACGTTTTCCCGGTTCCTGGAGGTCCTGAAAGCAATACTCCTTTTGGAATTCTTGCTCCAACTCGAGTATAACGTTCCGGTTTTTTTAAAAAACTAACGATCTCTTGGAATTCTTCTTTAACTTCATCAATCCCAGCTACATCATCAAATCCTACTTTTGTTACTGGTGCTCTTTCAAATCTTCCGGGTGCTTGGAAAAACTGCCTGAAATCAAAAGAACTAAATGGATTAAATAAACCACCACTACTTTTATTTCTTCCAGAACCTTGGTTATCTTCAAAAAGAGTCATTACTAATCCACTTAAGATAATAAACCCAATAATTCCTATAGGTATCCACAATAAAGCTGGAAATTCAAAGCCTTTTGTAGATGCGTCTATCGCATGAACATCTAAATCGATATTAGCTTCTTTTAATTTTCTTATAAGTTTTACATCTTTATTAGGTATATTTACCCCTAAACGCTCGATACGATCTGACGAATCTGGCAGTGAGGCTTCAAAAATGGCAAATTTTGCATTGTTATATAAATCAACTTTTTGAACCCAGCCGTTATCTAAATATTCTAAAAACCTACCATATGTAACAATCGCTGTCGGTGAAGTATTTAATACTTTCGTATCGTTTGCCGACAATAAAAGTGATGATCCACCAAATCCTTGATTTATAAATGAAACAACCATAATAAATTTAATCCTTTCACACAATTAACGAAAACTTTAATTACAAATTTAGCTCATAAGTAATTATTTCCCCTAGCTAGTATTATAGTAAGTTTTAAAATGTTTTTCTCCGGATAGTTAAAAAACTTTGATGTTTATTTTATTTTTTAACTTTCTGCATAAAAAGTTATTAAAAGATTAAACTCATTCTGTTGTATTTATCAACTTAAGGAGAAAATTATATGGTAGATATTAAGAAAGGGTCTATTGTGAGAATTTTACGAAAAGAATCTTATTGGTACAAAGACACAGGTAGTGTTGTTGTTGTTGATCAAAGTAAAGTCCTTTATCCTGTCTTAGTTCGTTTTAATAAAGTTAATTATAGCGGAACAAACACCAATAATTTCAATTTTGATGAGGTCGAAGTAGTCTCAAGTAGTCAAAAATAATTACCAAAAAAATGTCCCAACAGCATAAAAACTTCTATGCTGTTGGGACATT